AGGTAACTGGTCGCTTTAAAATCAAAAATGGATTCGATACAATTCACCAGAATCTAAGAAATGATCAAAGAAATGATCAAATTATAAAATCATTTCTATTTTGATTCTATAAAAATTCAAGTTTCTTTTTTGAATGAAGTTAGACGATACAGCTCTTATTAGTTTAATAGTTTACCCAAGAGTTACTCAATGAATCGGTTGATTGGAATTGCGGGATGGATAGATGTTACAGATGATGAATCAATTTCTTTTATATGTCTGGCACTTTATCTTTGTTAGTGCTGTCTGCCTATAACAATAGCTGAATCAAAAACTTTTCATTCAACTTCTTCTTTCAATTGAAATTGATATTTTTGTCTACCCTCCTATTTAATTTTTAAAAATTAAAAACTTAGGTAAGTGCTTTTTAAACATATGTATAAAAAGAACATATTTCATTTAATTTAGCCTCTTCATGCTTACTATAACTAGTTATTTCGGTTTTCTATTAGCGGCCTTAACTATAACCTCAGCTCTATTTATTGGTCTGAGCAAGATACGGCTTATTTAAATTTAATATTTAAAATGAACAATTCATAAAAAGAAATCCTTCTGTGGGATTACGTGTATTCTATATTTACTTACGTTACCAATTGTCAATTCTTGTTCATTGTCATTGAGATTCATGTCAATTCGGATTAATATTTAGGTATCGATATTACCTCTTTTTTTTTCTCCTTTCAAACAAATAAAAATGATTGAAGTTTTTCTATTTGGAATCGTGTTAGGTCTAATTCCTATTACTTTGGCTGGATTATTCGTAACTGCATATTTACAATATAGGCGTGGTGATCAGTTGGACCTTTGATTAATTAACATTTATTTGTATTTGATTAATTAACATTTATTTTTGATTGACCTCCTCCTTTCTTTAATTCACAGGCACAGGAGGTCAAATTTCGATTGTTGTGAAAGTTACTGAATGGATCTAGTTTATTCTAATTCGATCTAAGAAGAAAAAAAATCACGCTCTGTAGGATTTGAACCTACGACATCGGGTTTTGGAGACCCACGTTCTACCGAACTGAACTAAGAGCGCTTTCTTATCAGACTAGATAAGACTGTAAACAAAAGGATTCTTTTCATAACCCCAATACATTTTGTATGCATATACTAGAATAGCATGATAAAAATTAAAGATTATGTCCAATTTGAAGCGATCTCAATTGATCCCTCGTTACTGCTCAAAGGAGCAGTAATAGGTAGGGATGACAGGATTTGAACCCGTGACATTTTGTACCCAAAACAAACGCGCTACCAAGCTGCGCCACATCCCTTCAATTGTTCCACAGTGTAATTGTAGAGAATTCCTGTCTTGTTTTCCACATGGTTATTTCCTCCATTGATATATACAAATTTCTGCTCATTTCGTCTTTTTGGTCTCATTTAACATATAATAGTAAAGGGAAAAGACTTCTCTTATAGATTATATAAAAAAACTTCTATACAATTATATACAAAATATATAAATACAGAACCCGTCGTAAAAATAAATTAGTCTTTTTCGGAAATTCTCGGTAAGAAAGAAGGGGATGTATTTTTTTTTTTGTTTTTTTGTTTTAAGAAAAGGAAAATCTTATTTCCCGAATCCTTGTACATTTCAATTTGAATTAGGAATTCTGTGTCCAACTCTAAGCAGCCCTTAACTACATATGCATCTGATCATATATGTATTATCTATTCCAACAAATAATACAAAAGAAGGAGGTTTTTCAATGCGAGATCTAAAAACATATCTCTCTGTGGCACCAGTACTAAGTACGCTATGGTTCGGGGCTTTAGCAGGTCTATTGATAGAGATTAATCGTTTTTTCCCGGATGCGTTGACATTCCCCTTTTTTTCATTCTAGTTATTGTCATGGTAAGGAATGAAGAAAATTAGAGATCCAATCAAATATTGGTGATGAATCCCTCTCTCCCTCTTTTCTCTTTTTTCCCTTTTTAGAATAAGGGAGGAAAGAGAAAGAATAAAAAAAGTGGATTCAACATTCGGGCTCAAGTTCGAATTAACTGAATATTAATCATAGAGGAATGGGGGTAGAATAGAAAATGGTGGTCTAGGGCAAGAGTATTATACAAGATAAGATACTTAAATGATTACTTCAATTTGAAATATACTTTACTTCAATTTGAAATATACTTTAGAAAAATCGTTGTATTGTACTATGACTTTGCTTTACTATTACTTTATTTTCTATTTTCTTGATTTTAATCTTTGACTTTTAGAATTGGATTTCAAGTTAGTAATTTCTATTTTATCCTTTCTTCGTTTTTAATCGAAAATAGAAGAGTTGAGTAAATCAAAAATCCAAAGGAGGTTCATGGCCAAGGGGAAAGATGTCCGAGTAACGGTGATTTTGGAATGTACTAGTTGTGTCCGAAACAGTGTTGATAAGGTATCAAGAGGTATTTCCAGATATATTACTCAAAAGAACCGGCACAATACACCTAATCGATTTGAATTGAAAAAATTCTGTCCCTATTGTTACAAACATACGATTCATGGGGAGATAAAGAAATAGAGCGAACCAAGTACCTGTGTCTTACCCTTTCAAGGAAGGGGAAAAAATGACATTATATATAACATATTTAAATAGAAAATAAACAAATCCTATTTATTAATTCTAATTCATTTTAAATCCACCCAAAATAGGATTTTATAGGATTTTAGGGATAAGGAATAAATTAAACAAACAAACCATGTATAAATCCAAGCGACCTTTTCTTAAATTTAAGCGATCTTTTCGTAGGCGTTTGCCCCCGATTCAATCGGGGGATCGAATTGATTATAGAAACATGAGTTTAATTAGTCGATTTATTAGTGAACAAGGAAAAATATTATCAAGACGTGTGAATAGATTGACCTTGAAACAACAACGATTAATTACTCTTGCTATAAAACAAGCTCGTATTTTATCTTTGTTACCTTTTCTCAATAATGAGAAACAATTTGAAAGAACCGAGTCGACCGCTAGAACTACTGGTTTTAAAGCTCGAAATAAATAGGCTTACTTTTTCTTCACTTGAATCATAATTACAAGAATCTAGATTTGAGTGAATCTAGATTTGAGTATCGTGTCGTAAGAAAAAAATGAATCGGAAAAAAAGAAATCTGTTTTTATTGAATTGAACGTGTTCATTCATTTTGACTACTTTAGCATATTTTCTCATACTAATTTATACTCTACCTTCCCGGAGTTCATTCTCCGGGTAACTCAATTTAAATTATTCTGGTGGATTCTTTCCAATCTACTTCCTTTATGATTTCGTTCGAAATCATATAAAGACAATTCCTATTTAATATAGCTATTTGTGCAAGTATTTTACGGTTAAGAAGCAACTGTCTCTTGTACAGATCGTGTATTAATCTACTATAACTATAGGATACTCCCCTTTCGCGAATTACTGCGTTTATCCTAGTGATCCACAAACGACGAAAATCTCTCTTTTTCCTATCCCTATCCCGATGAGCCGAAACTAAAGCTCTTATTTTCTGTTGAGTAATAGTTCTAGTAAGCCTTGAATGAGCCCCTCGAAAACTTGATGCAAATAACCGAATTTTTGTTCTACGTCTCCGAGCTATATATCCCCGTTTAATTCTGGTCATTGAATAAATGAAACTTTGACGAATAACTAATTGATTGCCTTTCTTTCAGTTATTCTTTTCCCCTTTCTAGTCTATTAATAACAAAACGGATTTTTCCAATGTATAAAATCAAAATTCCAATGGCTTTGGCTACTCTAACCTTCCCGACCACGATTTTTTATTTTTTTTAGGTATTTCACTGCGAAATAAGACAGAAATAAGAAATTTTATTTTTCTAGGTATCAAAAATATAGTAAATAAAATAAATAAAAAAAGAAATTGTGGGTTCCTTCGTTTCTATGGTTACTTCTTAAACGGTAAGGTCTTCTCTATACACCGGAGCCTTTACTTTATACTTTAATTTAATAGTTAATCAACTAATTGATATTATTGGGAACTTGTATAGTTCACACGCTTTGGCTCTACCCATGAATTATCCAGTAATAGGTCTTTCACAATCAGATCTACCTATACAGTAACGGTATTTAATTATGAAAGTTTGCTGGGTAGCTGACCCTCTTAGTCCGTTCTTGCCAGATTGGGAGCCTACCTAATCTTTATGTTTTATGCTTTTTAAATAAGATTTCCTCCGCTTAATGGATAACCATTTGTTACCAATGGAGAATTTCTTATCATGTTAAATTCAGGTGATTGGATTTACACCAACGGAAACCATAAACTTCATACACAATAGGGAGATATGGTAGAGTTTTTTTTGAATAATGGATGGAGTTCCTTTTTCCATCCTATCCCATTCATCGGTACTGATCATTGATACTGTAAAAGTAGTTTTCTTGCTTTTGTGCCAGCTCATGATCTAAACGAGTCGCACATACACCCTAGTACATGTTCCTCGACGCTGAGGGCACCCCCGAAGAGCGGGGGATTTTGTGACATTTCTGATTGGCTGTCTTGTATTTCTAATAAGTTGTTTAATAGTTGGCATGTTGAATCGTATACATAATATGATGGGTTGGTTTAGATTGATCCTAACCGAACGATGGTGAATTACTTCTATTTAATAGAATATTCAATTCGAAGATAAAATCTCAAATCACAGATTTAGATTTGCGTAAAGTTGCTGTGTTTTGTCGTCAACCGCTACAGCTACAAAATCAACAATTCCATAAGCTTCGGCTTCTGTTGCTGACATAAAAATATCTCTTTCCATATCTTCGGATACAACCCAGAAGGGTTTGCCCGTTCTTTCTGCATAAACCTTTGTGAGGGTTTCACGCAGTTTCAGCAGTTCTCCCGCTTCCACGACAAATTCGCCTACTTGTGCCATATAAAAACCACAAGCAGGTTCATGTATCATTACCCTGATGATATAACAAAATAAAAGCTTCTTCTATCTCGCATGATAAAGCAAAGAGAAAAGAAAGATAAAGAATAGAAAAGCAAAAATATAGAATTGAACAACCGTACAGGCATCTTTTGTGCATACGGCTCTACAAGAAAATTGACCCCTCTCCTTTATATTGAAGAAAGAGAAAAATAGAATCTATCAGACTCAGATGGGTAAATAATCAAATTGCCATCCTTCCTTTCGGAGTAGTTCAAAAATACTATGATGGCTCCGTTGCTTTATATGGTTATTTTTTCTTTTTTTTGTCTGTGATTCAGCAATCCCAAAGTTTCTTTTTAATCCGATCAAATAAGGAAAAAATATTTTTTTTTTCGTACTCTTTCATAACATAAATATTGTTAAGAACTCTCCGGCATGAAAACAAAAAAGTTTGTGACGCTGAACTGAACTCCCGATAGATAAGAGCAAATCGGAAATACCCCTTATCTCATACTACTCTCTCGATACAGAATCTAATGTTTTGAAAAAAAAAACAATACAAAAATTTCTCATATCGAATTCGAAGTGCCATGCTATTATTACTTAGTATTCATATGGCGAAGGCATAGTCTTCTTTTTTCTCTCAAATAAAAACCCCATTGGCGCCAAGCGTGAGGGAATGCTATACGTTTGGTAATTTGTCCTCCGACCAGGATAAAAGATCCCATTGAAGCAGCTAATCCTATGCATATTGTATGGATATCTGGTCGCACAAATTGCATAGTATCATAAATGGCGATCCCAGGTATTACCCAGCCCCCAGGAGAGTTTACAAACAAATACAGCTCTTTGGTCTCATCCTCCATACTGAGATATATCATAAGACTAATAAGTTGATTCGCAAGCGGAGTATTAATCCCTTGGCCTAAAAAAAGTACTCTTTCTCGATAAAGTCGGTTGATTAGGGTAAAATTGTAGCCCTTAGGAACCGTACATGCGCCTTTTGATGCATACGGTTCAAAAAAATTGTGAATCAATGTATAGATTCCAGTCCTCTTTCTTTTTTTCTAGAAAGGTTCTTTCTTATTTCTAACGAAAGGGCTTTTCTTCGATTTTTCAATAAAGACGAGTTTTTACTCCTTTTTTATATTTTCGATTTTCCATTATAAAATTCGAAGTTATAAGAAAGGGTCATTAAACTTATCGAATTAACTTCTCATTGATGTATTCTTTCATCGAGATTTAATCCAAACCGCGATGGTATTTTCTTGTTCCTGAATGGGTCTTTTTCATCTTTTTAGGTTTATGCTCTACTCCGGGTAAAGATCCGCCCGATTTGGATTTGTACATATAGGACAAATGCTCCCATTACCATTTATTTTTGTATTTCTTTTTTTTTTTTCAATTCATTTTATACAAGTATTTATTATAGTTGAGATAACTTTGCTTGACAATTAGGATCTCTTTACAAAGAAAAATATGAATAGCAATCGTAGATATCTTACCAATCCAATTGGGTTTTTTCTAAACGGAGCCTGGATACTTCATTTTTTTAGTCCAACCAAGCCAACCATAAATTATTCTAATTGATAATAGTAAGATGAATCCCTTCAAAAATGGATCTAATTGCACTTCACGCTCCAAATTTTTGATGATTCAATTTATCTTTCTTGGGCGAAACGGGGGATATCTCGATCGGGGGAGAGAACGGGGAAATACCATATGACCCAATAGATCTGACAAGTCGCACTATATGTCAATCCAAGATGTAATTGGCTCTCCAGGATTTCGGAATATAACTTTTGGAACACCAAGAGGCATTAAATGAAAGAAAGAATTAAATACTATATTTCACTTTGAGGTGGAAACGTAACAATTTTTTTTATTGTCTTTATAATATTCATATTGGTTTTTATCGTATTTATTTTATCCATAGATTCTAAAAATTCCTAAAGAAAGACAGAATGAATAAACTCAAATTATTACGAATAGGTCTTTCTAATGATAAATAAGTATGGACTCATTCGCTCATAGAAAATGGGATCAACTCCCCCATTGCGTATTGGTACTTATCGAGTATAGAATAAATCTGCTTCTTTTTGTTCCTACGAACAGAATTGTTCCATTATTACCAACAGAATAGAAACCCTTGTTCGGAAATAATCGACTCAACAAGAGTGGTCCATAGGATAGTTATATTATAGTCTTTTCCAATGCAATAAAGTTACGTAGTGTCCATTTATCTTTGATATAAGGGGTATTTCCATGGGTTTGCCTTGGTATCGTGTTCATACCGTTGTATTGAATGATCCCGGTCGGTTGCTTTCTGTTCATATAATGCATACAGCTCTGGTTGCTGGTTGGGCCGGTTCGATGGCTCTGTATGAATTAGCAGTTTTTGATCCTTCTGATCCTGTTCTTGATCCAATGTGGAGACAGGGTATGTTCGTTATACCCTTCATGACTCGTTTAGGAATAACCAATTCATGGGGCGGTTGGAGTATCACAGGGGGGACTGTAACGAATCCAGGTATTTGGAGTTACGAAGGTGTAGCGGGAGCACATATTGTGTTTTCTGGCTTATGCT